TATCGGAGTCGAACCGATGACCATCGCATTACAAATGCGATGCTCTAACCTCTGAGCTAAGCGGGCTCACATAACACAAATTGTGTATGCATATGAATTCTTTCATAAACTACGGGTATATTACTTATTAATTGTTTATTTATATTTATTAGCTCTTCATTTCATAACATAGTTTTCATCTCTAAAAATTCAAATAAATATAAGAGATAAAGAAATATTTATAATATATATATTAAATAATAAATCAAATATTTACATCTAACACATAATTCTTATTTATTATATCTCTTCTATTTTATGATCTATTATTTAATAATCAATTTTTTCTATAATATATTATTATATATTATATTAATTAAATTAATAATAAGAATTCTAGAACTAGAATACCTTCTATTTTAAATATGTATAAATATAATCTAAAAATAATAGATATGTAAAATACTATTTCAAATACAAATATTTATTTCAATCTTTGAAATAATGACTAATATTAGTCATAGTAGATTAGATTTCAAATTGAAAAGAATATTATAATATTCTTATTATAATGAATAATGAGATTACAGGACAAAGTAATTTATATTAAAATATTAAATAATATATATAAATAATATATATTTATATAATAAAATAATATAATTAATATAATGTTATAGAATAGAATTCTACATTAGAATTCTAAAAAATTGGATGGATTATCAAAAGAAATTAATTTGAAATATATAAATAAGTAATTAGAAATTCGATATTTCTATCGAATTCGAAATTAATATTAATAAATGGATTTTTGCTTTTAGTTTTTATATTAGATTAGAATTATTATTATAGGGTCGGTATCTGTCCGCTCTAAGGAAAAAAGAATCGAACGTTCGAGTATTCCAAATTCTATCAAAAAATGATAGAAGGGGGGAGATAAAAAAGAGATAGATATGTGGTATATATCTATCTATATTGAATTGCGAATACAGAGATAATAGAATCATTTATGATTCGACCAAATATGGCTATCCAATATAGATGAAAGAAAATCAATTAAACAATGATAGAAGGAAACTTTTTTTTTTTTTTTCAAAATGGGAATAGGTATTACATTCTCATAATACAAATGAAAAAACATCCTAATGAGATACCAATCTCAAAGAAAAAAAGGGGGGATATGGCGAAATAGGTAGACGCTACGGACTTAATTGGATTGAGCCTTGGTATGGAAACTTACCAAGTGAAAACTTTCAAATTCAGAGAAACCCTGGAATTCACAATGGGCAATCCTGAGCCAAATCCTGCTTTCCGAAAACAAAAAAATAAAAGTTCAGAAAGTTAAAATTGGATAGGTGCAGAGACTCAATGGAAGCTGTTCTAACAAATGGAGTTGACAACATTAACATTTCCTTTCGCAGTAGGAAATGAATCCTTCTATAAAAATTCCAGAAAGGATCAAGGATAAACATATATATGTTTATATATATTTACTGAAATACTATTTCAGTTGATTAATGAAAATTAAAAACTTATTTTTGGAAATATTTCGATTCGATTTCGATCACAAAAGATGTGAATCAAATGAATTCCAACTTGAAGAAAAAATGTAATATTCATTGATCAAATCAGTCACTCCAACATAGTCTGATGGATCTTTTGAAGAAATGATTAATCAGACGAGAATAAAGATAGAGTCCCATTCTACATGTCAATACCGACACCAATGAAATTTTTAGTAAGAGGAAAATCCGTCGACTTTAGAAATCGTGAGGGTTCAAGTCCCTCTATCCCCAAAAGCCCCTATTATTCTCTAATTTTTTATCCTATATCCTCTTTTTTTTTTTTAGTTGACATAGACTCAACTAATTTCTTAAAATGAGGATAGTGCCTCAAGAATGGTCGGGATAGCTCAGCCGGTAGAGCAGAGGACTGAAAATCCTCGTGTCACCAGTTCAAATCTGGTTCCCGGCGATTCATTTGTATGAGTATCTATTCCCATATTCATTTTAATGAATTTTGGGAATAGATATAATATATATTTCTTAGTGGTCTTGATTATCATACATAATTTATCTAGGTGTCCACAGATATTCTCTTTCTAGATGAAGAAAGAATAGATGTATATTCTGGGTATATAAAGTATGTAAATGAATTATTCGATTTTGTTTCGCTTTTTTCTGCGCTCTAAAAAGAATGTTAATATTTCAACAATATTCAAATGGTTTAATTTGTTGGTTGAAAGACCAAAAAGTTGAATCTAGGCGAATTCAGAGGTTGGGAATAGTAAAAATTCATCTCAGATATATTACAAAAAAATCCGGTCCGTTTTTTTGTATTTTTTTTTGGTATTTCTATATTCTTCATTTCTTTGATCGTACTTTTTATTTTGCGGAGCCGGATATATAATTGATGTTGATATGTATCTTACATAGTTAATGATGCAGACCTTTTTCAGTTCATCCTATTGGCTCATACGAAATAAGTATCATTCAAAATTGAGATTCTCAATGAATAGTAT